TATAGAAAGAAGTAGGTCAGTGGATAGGAGTAAATCCGTATTCATTTTAATATCTGTGTCTGTTCGAATCTCATTAACAAATGATCAAGTTACATATCATATAGAAATATGTTATGGAGCCGATATATTTTCTTTGAATCTCATTTTATTTAGGTATTTCGTGTTTGGTTCTAACTAAAAATTGGAAATCTACAGAACAATTGAGGCAGGGATGATTTTCCCTATCACCCTTTTATTCACTTTATGATAAGAGTCGATTATTGTGAAATATTATTTAATCCCATGTTAAACAAAATCTATAAATATATATCATCTAAAATATATAAAATGAGGAAATATTTCGCTTATATGGTATGTATCGTTCTATTTCAATGACAATAATTTTTCGGTTTTTGTGAAAAAGATTTTTGATACCTTAAATTAGTTAAATTCTATATTATAGAATATCTATAACAGTGACAACTCTTCAGTCTATCTGATAGATACGAAAAACCCTCCTTATTTTTTTGATTTTCGTAATCAGACGAAAAGAATAAAGATTCAAATCTTAACTTAGATCATTTTTTTATCCATCTCATGAAAAAAAATTGGATTTCGTTTTTCTTTTCTTTTATCTATTTAAAAGTGATGAGTCAATTCAAAAAGAAAGACTTATCTTCCTATGAAGATCAAACGTCATGCTTATTGTCCAATTTTCTTCAAATTAAATAATGATGTCTAAATAGGAAACTTTTTCCATTTCAATTAGAACTATTTTTATTAAATATTTTTAATGATTGCTTGTAAGTGGAATCTTTATTTGGTACTCAAAAAGTAGGAAATCGTTTAATCTATCCTGTTGAGTCACTTGAAGATGCAGATTAAAAAAGTTATTCGTTTATATATTTCGATTTCTTGCTATTATCTATATATTATTTATGTATGTGAAAGATGCTGTCTTGCTAAGACTTTTTCAGAAAAATCGTTTCATATCATATTATCATATATAGAAGAAAAAGCCTAGATTACGATGTCTATGTACAACTAAACCAATGACTATTCATGATTCCATAATTGAATCAATTCCATACCGGTTCCAAATTAGAGGAATATTATGTTAAAACTTCGTTTGAAACGATGTGGTAGAAAGCAACGTGCGACTTGAAGGACACGATCCGTTGTGGATTTTTCCATCCACCATTTTCGATTTATCTAAGGATGAGAGTGCTCTTGGCTCGACATTGTTTGTTCTGTTACACTCGATTTTTTGTTGGGTTGTAAATAGTCCACGATGAAGCTCGAGTAGAAAGGATTAATTCATTTCTCGGGGGCAAGGATCTAGGGTTAATGCCAATTAATCGGAACAACTTCGTAAACGTATCTTCCATATATAGAAATCGAAAGGATCCAATTCGAGCAAGTTTCCAATTCAAAAGCAAGACTTGTTAGAATTTAGTAAACTTTTTCGATTCAAAGTGTATCACACGTGAATCAACTGTCCGTAGGATTCTTTGATAGAAAGAAATGAAAAAAGGGGTATGTTGCTGCCACTTTGAAAGGATTAAGAAGCACCGAAGTAATGTCTAAACCCAATGATTTAAAATAAGGATAAAGGATCTAAGAACAAGGAAAGACCTTTTTAATTGTCTCGATAGTCTCACTAATTGGATCAGACTAAAGAATCCAAATAGAATTTGAAACGAGACAAAAGACAAACAAAACAAAAGGGGTTAAAGACCACTCAATAAATGAAAGTGACTAAAGATTTTTTCTTTGAGCTATTTGAGAGTTATCCAACTTGAGTTATGAGTACGAATGGTTTCTTTTTCATTTTCAGGAAGGAAAAAAGATTGAAATCAGAGTCTAATTGATTTTCTAGGCCCATTTGTCATTTAATTTATTAGAATTGCATACATAGACAAAACTTCGAAGCAAATCATTTTTCTCGAGCCGTACGAGGAGAAAACTTCCTATACGGTTCTAGGGGGGGTGTTGGTCATCTACATCTATCCCAATGAGCCGTCTATCGAATCGTTGCAATTGATGTTCGATCCCGAAGAGAAGGAAAAGATCTTAGAAAAGTGGGGTTTTATGATCCAATGAAGAATCAAACTTATTTAAACGTTCCTCTTATTCTATATTTCCTTAAAAAAGGTGCTCAACCCACAGGAACTGTTCAGAATCTTTTAAAGAAAGCGGAAGTTTTTAAGTAACTTCCGTCTAATCAAACGAAATTCAATTAAAGAAAGACTAAGGGGGGGTAGCAACTTGTATATAACTTTGTATAATTTTGCTCGACTTGTTTTTTGATTTCCCCCCCTACTGCTGTAATTGTTTCCGTTGAATCCGATATCTAGAACGACAAAACCTTAGTTTATTGATTTTCTAAATAGCAAATTCGGACATTTCCTCCAATTGTGTGGTTTTCATTGGAACTCGACTAACCAACAAGGAATCCACTTTGCTTATTCCACTTAGATTTATGAAATACATTATGAACTAAAAAATCCGAGATTTTTTA